TCGTTCGAATCTTTGTTTTGAAGTCTATAAATTATACGTCCCCTGGTTGAATCATAACGACTTACTTCAATTTTTACTCTATCCCCCGGTAGTATCCGTATAAAACTACGGCGGATCCTTCCCGAAATATAACCTAGAATTACATCTTCATTATCTAAGCGGACCCGGAACATACCGTTGGGAAATGATTCAGTAATTAAACCTTCATGAATCAATTTTTGTTCTTTCATTCCAGGTAAGCTCCTTGAAATATCAACTAATGGAGGAAAAGTTATATAATTCACTTTTCTTCTCTATAAAATAGGAAGTTAGAGATAAAATTAGGATACCGGAGGAGTAGGATCACCATATATATAACAAAAGTTCGCCTCCAATTTTTTCTCGTCGAGCTTCTCGATCCGTCATTATACCTCGAGAAGTGGAAAGAATTACAATTCCTATTCCACCTAAAATCTTAGGAATTTGTTGGTAGTTGGAATAAATTCGTAAACCAGGTCGGCTGATACGCTTTAAAATAGTTTTATGTATTCTTTTCCTAGTCTTTTTATGTCGCAGAGTTAAAACCAAGAAATTTTTGTTACCTTCTTGATGTTTCCGAACGTTTTCAATAAAACCTTCTCGTAGAAGTATTTTCACAATATTTTCGGTAATATTAGTAGATGCTATTCGAATCGTTCCTTTTTTATCCATGTCAGCATTTCTTATAGAAGTTATTATATTGGAAATAGTGTCCCTACCCATGGCGAACTATAATTATTGGTGCCTTCTAATTTTGATATAATTAACATGTTATCTTTTTTGTTTGTTTTATTTTCTTTCATTTTTTTGTTTATTTTGTTTCATTTTTAATATTATAAAAAAAGTATATGCGTGAGACACCATCTACTACTCCACTAAATTTGATCTATTTTAGATGTTCTGATATATCCTATTTTAGATGTTCTGATATATCATAGTCTCATTTAGTATTATTTATAATACCTCGGGAGCCAATGAAACTATTTTAGTAAAATTCAACTGTCTCAATTCCCGAGCGATCGCACCAAAAACCCGAGTTCCTTTTGGATTTCCTTCTTGATCAATGACAACCGCAGCATTGTCATCATATCGTATTATGATACCGTTGTCACGTTTGAGTTCTTTACAAGTACGTACAATTACAGCTCTAATTACTTCTGATCTTTCTAGTGGCATATTTGGCACTGCTTCTTTAATTACAGCAACAATAACGTCACCAATATGAGCATATCTATAATTACCAGCTCCTATGATTCGAATACACATCAATTCTCGGGCTCCGCTGTTATCCGCTACATTCAAAAGGGTTTGAGGTTGAATCATATCATTTTATTGGAATCTGTTATTTTAATGGAAAGGATGAAGGAAAGAAAAAAAGAAATATTTTCTGTCCAGAAATAAATAAACTTGCAGTTGTTTTTTCATCCTCAATATACCATTTAGTTCTACATCTCCATCCTGACAAATTTAGTTCGTATAGGCATTTTGGACGCAGCTAGTGAAATAGCTGTTCTGGCTACAGTTTCAGATACTCCACTCATTTCATAAAGTATTCGACCTGGTTTAACAACGGATACCCAATATTCGGGGGATCCCTTACCCGAACCCATACGTGTTTCTGCGGGTCTTACTGTAACAGGTTTGTCGGGAAATATGCGTACCCATATTTTTCCACCACGACGCACATATCGTGTCATTGCTCTTCGCCCCGCTTCTATTTGTCTAGCTGTGATCCAAGTGGGTTCGAGTGCTTTAAGAGCGTATCTGCCGAAACAAATATGATTGCCGCGACAAGATATTCCCTTCATTCTTCCTCTATGTTGTTTACGAAATCTGGTTTTTTTGGGGTTATAGTTGATGGTCATTTCTTAATTCGATCTCTACTGCAGAACTGGACACGAAAGTTTCCTTTCATCCAGCTCCTCGCGAATAAAAAGATTCACTAATATGACATATTACAGATACACATGGAAAAAATAATCCAATAAGACATTTATCAATATTGAATTTGTTATATAGGAAGATGTATGTACGGGATATACAGATAGAATGTTTCTATTATGCATATTTATATTTATGGATTATAGATAATGTTTATAATGTTTTTTTTTTATTTTTATAATGATCCTTATTTTGACTCTTCTTAAATGATGCCAAAATATTGTAATGTAATCTAAAGTTTCGCGGGCGAATATTGACTCTTTGCTTTTTGTTATTTCTAGGTCAATCCATGACTTCTCGAAATAAATTCATTTTTTCTCGGTTCGTTCCGCCATCCCACCCAATGAATTATTCGGATTTGTTTTCAGTAGAATCCTATGCAATCACAGGTTTCATCGTTCCTATAGCTTCTCTATTAATGGTTAAGTCTGAACTCTGCAATGGAGCTCCCCAAAAAAATTTCTCTTCTCGAGTCAATCTACTTAGTTTTTATTAACTCGAGGCTCTTTATTATTCATATCACTTTATTTTATTATTATTTTATATTTATTTTTATTATTTATTCAGTTTTGATGCTTTATTACATTGCCTTTTATGAGGTAATTCATAGACCATACATATTGGAATCATATATCATTGATATTTTTGTTCTTTCTTTCTCTCATCCTTTCATTTATCTACATCTCTTTATTTTTGCTTCACAACCCAACCCATAAATAAGATTTTTTATAGAAAAGATTTTAGTTGCAGTTGCTGCAACTATATGATTGATCCACTCATCTCATATAGTGACTGTTTCTTGGGATATTGATATTACGAAGCAATAAGTTAGTTATTAGTTTTTTTATTATACTTATTAAGTTAAGTTTAAGTAACTTATTAAGTTTAAGTAGGGATCAGTCTTTTTTTTTAATCCCAACTCTTAACTCTAAAGAAAGAAAAATTAACGAGTCACACACTAAGCATAGCAATTCTAACAAATGGTCAATCGAATTTTTATTCAACCTTATAGAATTGGAATTGCTCATTTTTGTTTGATTTAATGGAAAAAGAATGAACAAGTTTGTGATTTTTTGTTCTATTACTGAATAGAAAGGAAAGACAAATAAAAGTCTATTATTGCTCCTCCCAAAATATCCAAATTTTGATGCCTAATACTCCATAAATAGTTCGAATTGTATAGGAACAATGATCAATTTTAGCGCGAATTGTTTGTAAGGGAACTCTCCCCTCTCTGATCCATTCGACACGTGCAATTTCTTTTCCGTTGATCCGCCCTGCAATTTGCACTTGAATTCCTTTTGTATCTGTTTGTTCAGCTAATTCAATAGCTTTTTTCATTGCCTTTCGGAATGAAACTCTATTTTTTAATTGTAAAGCTATATATTCCGCAAGAATATTAGGTTGCCCATAGGGTTTTTCCACTTTTGTAATAGCAATATTGAGTCTCCGGTTCACAGAATGCAATTTTTTTTGTATATTCACCTGTAATTCTTCGATGCTTCCTGTTTGGCCCTCTATTAAGAAATTAGGAAATCCAATATAGATTATGACCTGAATCAAATCGATCCTTTTTTTAATTTCTATCCGTGCAATTCCTTCGAAATCCGAGGATATTCTCCTATTTTTTTGTACATAGTTCTTAATACAATTCCTTATTTTTTCATCTTCTTGTAAACTTACAGAATAATTTTTTGGTTTCTCGAACCAAAAGGAATGATGATGTTGAGTTGTACCAAGTCTGAAACCAAGTGGATTTATTTTTTGTCCCATATTTTTCTATTATATTTTTTTCCACCCATATATTATATTTGATTATAAATAATATAACGAATCTAAATCTTAGATTTATCTAATAAAAATTTAGATTTTTCTTTTAATACAATTGTTATATGACAAGTGGGACTTTTTATACCATAACTACGTCCTCGAGCTCGAGGTCTTAATTTTTTTATAAAACTACTCTTATTAACTTTAGCTTCACTAATAAATAAATCAGTTTCCTTCAAATTCATATTATGACTAGCATTTGCTGCTGCCGAATAAACCAGTTTTAAAATTGGATAACATGCTCGATAAGGCATGAGTTCCAATATCATAAGTGTTTCTTCATACGAACGCCCGCGAATTTGATCAATTACTCTTCGCCCTTTGAAAACAGACATATTACATATATTTTGAACTAAAATTCTTATTTCTTTATCCGAAATTGAGTTATTTATCATAAGGTTATGATATCTCCTATCTATCAATGATGTTAAGCACTTTTTTTTTTTTTTTATTTATTTTTTATTTTTTGCGTATAGCATACATATTTATTTATATTGTATAACATATTTAGATATTTAGATTGTATATATGTATATTAAATACAAATACATAAGTATATAAAGTATAAGAAATGAACTTAACGACGAGATTTATTATCGTTTCTTGCGTGTCTCGTAAAAGACAGAGTAGGTGCAAATTCTCCCAATTTGTGACCCACCATACGATCCGTTATATAAATAGGTAAATGTTCCTTTCCATTATGAATAGCGATTGTATGGCCAATCATTGTGGGTATAATGGTAGATGCCCGAGACCAAGTTACTATTATTTCTTTCTCTTCCCTCGTGTTGAGTTTTTCAATTTTTGCCGATAAATGATTAGCTACAAAAGGGTTTTTTTTTAGTGAACGTGTCATGTCACAGTGTATTACTCCTTTTTTTTACATTTTTTATTTTAAAGATTGGCATTCTATGTCCAATATCTCGATCTAAGTTAAGTATGGAGGTCAGAATAAATACAATAATGATGAATGGAAAAAAGAGAAAATCCTTTAGCTAGAAAAGGGGCGGATGTAGCCAAGTGGATCAAGGCAGTGGATTGTGAATCCACCATGCGCGGGTTCAATTCCCGTCGTTCGCCCATTACATTTTTTTCAAATAAAAAAAATTCTATTTTCAATATTCCTATTTACGGCGACGAAGAATAAAACTATCACTATATTTTTTCCTTTTCCTACTTCTTCTTCCAAGCGCAGGATAACCCCAAGGGGT